ATTTATTGGATTTGTTGCTAAAATATCGGTATTAAACTTGAAACTTCCAGCGGATGGCCAGTGCCCCACGGAAACAAAAAAATTGGTTATATTTTTCATATGTTCTCCCCTTATAGATAGGACTAACAAAGAACAGAGTTCTTTTTGTATCACTCCACTTATTATTCTTAATGGAATTTGAGAATTCTCAAATTTCTTAGTTATGGTTATGTTTTTATTATTATTTTTTTTTTTTTACATTTTTATTTTATTCTACGATGAAATGAAACATTAAACAAAAGGATTTGCAAATAAAATAGCTAATGCCACGACCAACCCATAAATTGTTAAAGCTTCCATAAAAGCCAGACTAAGCAATAAAGTACCTCGTATTTTTCCTTCTGCTTCTGGTTGTCTCGCAATACCTTCTACGGCTTGGCCCGCAGCAGTACCCTGACCAACCCCAGGTCCGATAGAAGCAAGACCTACAGCCAATCCAGCAGCAATAACGGAAGCAGCAGAAATAAGTGGATTCATGGTAAGTTCCTCGCACCAAAAAAAGAAATGGTTAATGATACAACCAACCAATAAATGAGTACTTAATCTACTTCTTTTTCTACTTCGACTTTTATTATTTACTTTACTTTTACTACATTTTTCTTTTTTTATTTTTTGATCTTTCTCACTAAAATATATCGGGTCAAAGTAGCTAAAAGTTCCAAATGGAATTCATAATATTACTGAATTGTCAGAACTACTTTGATATATCGTTTTTACTTTCTACCTTATGTAAATAGATATGTATACGGTTTTAGTCATTGCGTTTTCTTGTTTAGAAACTATTCTATTATTTATCTTTCATTCAATTCACAATAACAGACAAAATATAAAAAGGACTAATATGGAAATCCATCTAAATGCAGTGGGCTATAAAAAAAAGAGATAGGGGTAATTAGTATCTCACTAGTAAATAACATATACTTTTATTCTTCCATAACGTAAATCACCTGCACTTTTTACTTTTTATTCTATGAAATCATATTCTGTAACCATTCTTATAAACATACACAAAGATTGATACTCATAAGTATTACATATACATATATGTAGTAATATTCTTTCTCTTCCAAATTCTGCAATATCATCTACCTTTCTTCATATATACATACATGTAGCTATTTGCATCTTCTTATCCAACCCAGTGGATTATATCGAAACCCCCGCATTGCGGATAAGCTTCAAAAAAGACTATGAGTTAATGATGACTCTCCATGGATTCACCTATATAAGCCGCAGCCAAAGTTGCAAAAATAAGAGCTTGAATACCACTTGTAAATAATCCAAGAAACATTACAGGTATAGGAACTACTGAAGGTACTAAAGAAACAAGAACAACAACCACTAATTCATCAGCCAATATATTCCCGAAAAGTCGAAAACTAAGAGATAAAGGTTTTGTGAAATCTTCTAGAATATTAATTGGTAAAAGTATTGGAGTTGGTTGAATGTATTTACCAAAATATCCCAATCCTTTTTTTCTAAGACCTGCATAGAAATATGCCACTGACGTGGGTAAAGCTAAAGCAACAGTAGTATTTATATCATTCGTGGGCGCAGCTAACTCCCCATGAGATAACTTTATGATTTTCCAAGGTAAAAGAGCACCCGACCAGTTAGAAACAAAAATAAATAGGAACATCGTTCCTATAAAAGGAACCCAAGGACCATACTCCTGTCCAATCTGAGTTTTGCTCAAGTCTTGAATAAATTCAAGGACATATTCGAAGAAATTCTGACCATTAGTCGGAATGGTTTGTGGATTCCGAACAACTATGATGATTGAACCTAATAAGATAGCAATTACAACCCAAGAAGTGATAAGTACTTGGGCATGTATTTGTAAACCTCCTATTTGCCAATATAAATGTTGGCCTACTTCTACACCTGATATATCATATAACTCTTTGAGTGTTTTAACGGAACATGGTATAACATTCATATTGTCCTCTAACAGAAGTCAAACTTCAAAAAAATAATTATTTTGATTCCACCATCTCTTTCTCAATTCATCTATGTTTATTCATGAATTTAAGTTAGAAATCGTATCTTTCAGATACCGATAAATCACATAAAAAAAAAATACCAATCATTTTATCTTTTAAATATTTTTCGATAATCAAAACATAGTTCAAACTCCAAAAGATGCAAATAAAAAAAAATAGTAATAATCAAAGAGAGTTCACCAAAAACAAACTAATCTTCTTCTTTTTAATGATAAGAATAATTATCAGATAATCAACAATTTTTTATATAACTAGTTATATAACTAGAATGGCCCTCACAAATTGCAGATACTAATTTGGTAAGAATCAATCGAATCGAAGCTATAGCATCATCGTTGGACGGAATAGAAATATCTGCAAGATCTGGGTCACAATTTGTATCGATTAAACAAATTGCCGGAATACCCAAAATGACACATTCTTGAAGAACCATATATTCTTCTTGCTGATCAACGATAATTACAATATCGGGCAATCCCGTCATATATTTGATCCCATTCAAATATGCTTGTAAGGTAGATAACTTTCTCTTCAACATTGCTGCATCTCCTTTGGGAAGACGATTGAGTTTCCCTATCTTTTGTTCTGCTCTTAAGTCCCTGAACTTCTGAAGTCTTGTTTCTGTAGTAGACCAATTTGTTAACATACCACCAAGCCATTTTTTATTAACATAATGACATCGAGCCCTTATTGCTGCTGATGCTACTAAATCTGCTGCTTTCTTTTTGGTGCCAACAATTAAGAATTTTTTTCCCCTACTTGCTGCATCAAAAACTAAATTGCAGGCTTCTGATAAAAAACGAGCAGTTATAGTAAGATTTGTAATATGAATACCTTTACGCTTTGCAGAAATGTAAGGAGCCATTCTAGGATTCCATTTCTTAGTACCATGACCAAAATGAACTCCCGCTTCCATCATTTCTTCCAAATTTATGTTCCAATATCGTCTTCCCATTTTCCCACACTTTATCTTTTTCTTTTTTTTTTTAGAGATTCAGTACCCTGTGAAATAAATAATTGTTCCGACGGAACCTTCTACCAGGATTGAACATTGATCTACGACCCAAACCATGAATTTCATTCTTTAATTTTTATTTCATTGATTACGAAATACAGAATCGGATTAGAGAGTTAAAGTAAAAATAATGAACCTCTTGTTAGGAATTAGTAAATTATATTACGTAAACGATTGGTCTGATGTCTCATGGAAAGCTCAGGAACAAAATAATTCTCTATGGTATAACAAAATATTTCTCATTTCCAACTCGAATAGATTATTCCTTTTGATTTTCAAATAAATGTTTTTGTCTTGCTTTGAACGATGTACTAATTTGTTGAATCCGGTACCAACCGGTATAATCCCCCCAGAACAACGTTCTCTTTCAGGCCTTTCAACCAATCAATATGACCTCGTAGAGCAGCTTTTGCTAAAACTCGAGCAGTTTCTTGAAAACTTGCTTCGGATATGAAACTTTGAGTATTCAGAGATGACTTCGTTATTCCCAATAAGATTGCCTGATAACAGATTGCTTCGTCCAAAACGCGCCCTGCTCGCAACAATCCAATAAATTTCCCAGGTAAAAAAACATTAGACATTTCCTCTTATGAAACCAAAACTCTTGATGTTACTTGACGTACAATAATCTCTAAATGTCTATTATGGATCTGTACCCCCTGGGATCGATAAAACTTTTGGATCTTATTAACCAAAGAAATACGACTTTGGGCTATGGTTAGTTCAGCTCCAATAAAGAATCCCCAGGGGATCCCAAGAATCCTTCGGATACGTTTGTCCCAACCTTCAACTCTTCTTTCGAGGTTCATCGATATTGAATCAATCGAACGAACTTCTAAGATTTGTTCCACTTTTGGAAGACCTTGTGTTATGTCACCTGATCTCGATTTTTCATATATAAATGTAATTAATGTATCTCCTTCATAAAAGGTTTCCCCATAATGGCCATGGACAGTTGCTCCTGAAGTGACCAAATAGGGCTTAGCTGATCTTATAACTAAAGAGTCAACATTAACAATGACTTGTAAACTTTATTATGACCATCTCTCATGGGTTGTCCGCAGATTCCATTATCAAAAAGTGTATCCACGGCCTCTTGTACCAATTTCTCCTGACACATTACTAATGTAGATAGGTAGTCTCTTAGAGAAGTTTCTTTTGAAGTGTATACCTGAATGCCCAGTATAAATCTATCCTCCGGGGCATATGACGATTCACTCGCTGCCTGAGGTGTTAATTTACCTACTAAGATATCGCCCGTTTCTATCCAAGATCCCAACATCACAATTTCATTTCTGTCTAAATTTCGGAGTAAACGAGCCTCTAAATGCGGGATCTCTTTAGTGATTCTTTCAGGACCTTGGCTTGTTACATGAGTCTTAATTTCATATTTCCGGATGTGAAAAGAAGTATAAATATCTTCATAGACCAGGCGTTCGCTAATTAGTACTGCGTCTTCAAAATTGTAACCTTCCCATGGCATATAAGCTACTAATACATTTTTTCCTAAAGTGAGTTCCCCGCCAGCTGTAGCCGCACCGCCCGCTATAATTTGTCCCTTTTTAATGTATTTACCCCGCTGAACCCGAGTTTTTTGATGCATACAAGTATTTTTGTTGGAATGTTGATACATAACTAATGAAATACTTAGAGTATCCCCATTACTTGAGAAAAGGATCTTTTGAGTACCAGTATAAATGATTTTTCCCTTGCGTTCGGCTATAGCTGAAATCCCCGAATCTAGAGCCATTTGGCCTTCCATTCCAACCCAGTTCCAATAATGCACTTCTCGGACCGAGAAAGGGGAACTGCTTGGCGCTGCATATTAGAACTCATTAAAGCTTGATTCGCATCATTATGCTCGATAAAAGGAATGAGGGAAGCTCCAATAGAAAAATATTGGAAGGGAAAAATGCTTCTAAGATGAATTTATTCCCATGCAATAGTCAGGAATTCTTGACGATATCGAGCTGGAACAACCTGTTGTTCTTGAATACCCCAATTCAAGGCCAAAGAATTTCCTGCTGCTACCATATAATATTCATATTCATCTCTATTTGGTGATAAATAAACTATCTGCGCCTCTTTTGATCTCTCAGATAATTCATAAAAAGGACTCTCTATAGATCCCCAGTAACCAACCTTTACATGAATAGCTAATGATCCAATAAGTCCAACATTGATTCCTTCGGACGTGTCAATTGGACAAATACGTCCATAGTGACTCGGGTGAATATCTCGTATCCGAAAACTAGCAGTTCGCCCCGTCAACCCTCCAGGACCCAAATAACTCCATTTTTGCCCATGAACAATTTGTGTTAACGGATTAGTTCGATCCAAAACTTGAGATAAAGGGTGTAGGCCAAAAAACGATTCATAAGTAGTTGTTAATAAAGTTGAAGTTACCAAATTTTGAGGAGTCGGTATCAATTTATGCCTGATTGCTCCACATATAGTTACTCAAACCGTATTTTCTAAACGAACAAGAGCCAATCCAAATTGATCCTGTAATAGATCTGCTACAGAACGAATACGTTTATTTTTCAAGTGATTCATATCGTCAAGTGTAACCATTCCCAATTTCATTCCAATCAAATGATCTACAGCAGCCAATAGATCTCGTGGTAACAAAAATGTATTATTTTGGGGTATATCAAGATTAAGTCTCCGGTTCATATTTCGTCGACCAATCTTTTCTAATTTGCATCTTTGTTTAAAAAATTTCTTTTGTAATTCCTTGCATAAGGACTCAGAAAATACTGGACCCCCCCTACACAGGTAAATTGTTGATAAAATTCCAAAATAGCATTTTCTTTTGACTCAATCTTTTTTCTTTCTTTATCATTCGGGAAAGAAAAGAAAATCTCAGGGTAACAAACATTATCTAGAATTTATCTTATATTCGAACCCATAGCTGATGATAGAACTAGAATAGATATTTTTTGTTTTCTACTGACACGGGCCCATATCCTTGCTTTTATATCAATTTCTAATTCTGACCTTCCCCCCCAATCTGATATTATAATACTGGTATAGACAGAAATTCTTCCGTTATGTTCCAATTCTGAACGGTAGTAAATATCGGGACTTTGCAATATTTGGTTGATCGCAATTCGGTATATTCCATTTACTATAGAGGTTCCAAAAGAATTCATTATAGGGATGTTTCCAATAAAAACGGTTTGTTCTTGCATATTTCTACAGGTTTTCCAAATTAAGACGACGGGTACATATAATTCAGAAGAATATGTGAGTGATTCATATACAGCATCTCTTTCTTTTATCAAGGGCTCTACCAATTGATATGTTTCCACAAATAGTTGAAATTCAATTTCTTGATCTTTAATTTTTTGAAACTTATGAAATTCTTCCGTCAAGCCCTGATTAATGAACCTACAAAATTCCTCAAATTGTATCTGACTAAATCCAGGTATTGTGGACATTCCCTCATTTCCATTTTTGATCATCTTAATCTGAAGTTTCCTCTTTTCTTTATTGAAAAAATCCCATTATTGGCTTGGCTTACTATTCATTGAACCCTACCAATTGATCTAGCAATGATGGAATGGATATTCTGTTTACTGAATCACATAAAATTTTAGTCAAAACTCCATCCATATATATCATACGTATGAACGGAAACAAGACAGAGAAATGGAGGGCATTTTCTATGCAAGTTCCAATTTGAACTTGAGCCAGGTACAAATAGAAAGAAATGGAAATTGATAAAGCATTCCTGGGAAAAATTCTGTCACTTAGGCTGATGGAGTCTTTTATCGGATATCAAAATTTCTCCAATTTATACCGAATTCTTTTATTATGATATTATGATTGGGGTACAAAAAAATAAAAATTCAATGAATTGAAGATTCAATCTGCTCTCTATGAAATGAGATAAAACAGAGGAGTCTGGAACAGCAAGCATAGAATTTCCTTTTTTTTTTAGCACACGTACAAAAAGGAATTCGCAAATCTTTTTTTTTGTAGTAGAATTCTTAAAATACAATGGAATTGCGTACGTATTACGTATATAGTCATAGGAGTAATCTTTAGAAAGTACATGCCGATATAGCTATTTAGCTATCCGTATATCACATCTTTTATCATAATTGAACTTAATGCAACATAGGTTAGGTCGCACTCTATTATTCTGAGTTTACACTGTTCTGGGGTTTACATATACACATATATTTTCTTATAATTCGAATTGATAATGATTAGTCGTAAATCAATTGGATTTTGCATCCATTAAGGTAATACAAAAGGAGATACAAAATTAAGAGCTGTTCGCTAATTCAAAGTAAGAAAAGTAAGTAAGAGTCAAAGAGTAATAAGTAAATAGTTAATGAAGTAAAGAAAGAGTTAATTATTCTAAATTGCCCTGCGTTTTACAGTCTGTGACCGGGGCCACAAATCTTTTCACCTTTCTATAGATCTATCAAATCTATAGAAAAGTGAAAAGAGAAGGTAAGTTTTTAAGCGACGCATGTTTTGAGATAAAATCAATCAAAGAAAAGAATAGAAACAGGATCCAATAAAAAAGAGGAATTCTTTTTTGGAAAAGGATAAGTACAATGGGATTCAAGATTCAAAAATAAAATAAATTAAGAAAGTTAAAAATTCAAATCAAAACAAAATGAGGAGAGGAATAGAAATATAATAATACATAGAATTCTAGAAATAAGTCTAATTCTATAGAATCTCTTTCTTTATACATTTTGGATGGAATTTGGCGGCATGGCCAAGTGGTAAGGCGGGGGACTGCAAATCCTTTATCCCCAGTTCGAATCTGGGTGTCGCCTGATCAACAAAAAATACTTGGAATTTATTAATCCTGTTGATCAAATTGATCAAACTTGACGAATTCTTGCCCCGCAAAAGCATAGGCAAGGGCTAGGTCTGTTGATACTTGATTTTGAGAATCCGTAGGGCCTATAAAAAACTGTCATCTCTTTTATCAAAATATGGATTTTGAGTGTGGCTCAAAAAGGTACTCATAAATCTGAAGCAACCCAATCTTATTAATGATTGATTGGGGCTATTCTGAATTGAATCAAATTTATTATTTTACACTAGAGCTTTCTTAATATTGAAGTAGTGTCTACTCACTCTGTTTGCGATGAAATTAGATTAGATAGGCTGATGATCAATTCATCTCATAATTGTGGCAAAGAACTGAAGATACTTTGTATCCAGACTCACTAGAGGCTATAAGTACTGCTCCTAAATTTAATCAGAATGGTTGGATGGCTCTTCTTTCTATTTGTATATTTTATTTTTTTTTCAATTCTTTATATTTCAATAGAATTCTATTGAATAAGAAATCTAGAAACTTTTTATGAGCAGATTCATGAAATTGTTTCATAAAGAGCCAGAAGTAAGAATACTATTTTGACTCTGCACCATTGATTATACTATGATTATGAATCAATATTAGAATAATTCCTTCATTTCATAGAGATAGAGGACATCATTTGCATGGATATAGTAAGTCTCGCTTGGGCTGCTTTAATGGGTAGTGTTTACATTTTCTCTTTCACTTGTAGTATGGGGAAGGAGTGGGCTTTAAAGCTAGGAATATTACTAATTTAGTACTTGATTTAAAAATCTACTTGTATCAATTGCGATCGTTTTGCAAAAGCTTCAAAAAACTTGGTTTGCTTTAGTTTATAGTTTATATATATATATATATATTCTTTCTTAGATATATTAGTATTAGAATATTAGTATTAGATTTCTATAATTAGATTTCTATAATTTGAAATTCTATAATAAGAATATATGATATGGTATTTAGATGGTATATAATATATGACTAGTATATGACCGTACTATTCTTCCTACATTAATCCTTTTGATGGGCCCCGGATCCATATCATATCCATAAGTATAAGAAGAGATATAAAAAATCAGGAATTCAAGCAGTTGGGCTTACAATTCTTTTGGATTGATCAAAATGCATACAAATGGGTGTAGAGAAAAAATAGAAAATTTGAGTGCTATTTCATTTTGATGTACATCTAATATATATTATTACTTAGATATCTATTGTCAATTGATCTATATAAGAGAAAGCTTCTTTCTGTATACTTGATTTTTTATGTTTTATGTACTAATAATATGAATGAATATGAGATATTCTACAATACTCAATTGTATAGTGTGGTAGAAAGAGCTATATATAGCTCTTTCTACCACACTATCTCAGATACTTCTGATTCCACATTTCATTTAAGACTTAAATATAGTTTTAAACCCTTTCATTTATTCAATCATTGAGAAAAATGAATAATTCAAGTTTCATTTAAATTAATCATTTTGGCTGACTGTTTTGACGTATATGATAAGTAAAAAGTCAGTAGGAACTAAAATGAACAGCGCAGTAGCAATAAGCGCAAAAATATTGACTTCCATAATCTCTTTGTTTTCTTATTTCACAATAATTTGGGATCTAATCCCATAGAGATGATAAAGCGGACTCCTATCAATTCAAAGGTATGAATTGCATCTTGATGATACTAACAATATTAGGAATAACAATATCAAATAGATTTCCCGTCGCGAATTGAATAGTATAACATAGGAAGATCTTTTATCCATACTCAATCTCAATTAAATAGAAATAAAAATAGGATTATTTCTTTTTATTGGATCAGAAATCCCATTTTATTTTCCCGCTTTTCCACCTTTTTTTTTCTATAACCTATTCTTATACACTTAATCTAATTCTTATTTATTTACTGGATACTTTACTGAATATATAAAATATACATCAAATTAGGAGGTATCATACGGCCAATATTCTATAGGTCATACAATATGCAAATACAAAAAAGAAACAGTAGTAGAAACGAGATGGAAAAAAGAAAAGAACGGATGAAGTATCAAAAAGGGGCGCTGCTTGGTTGGTATTTTCTTAGTATCTTCCTTCTTGGGTTGGAACTAGAACACATACATAAAAGATCCAGTGTGCAATTTGGATGAGAATAAGATATATTGTTTCTAATTAGTCATTGCGGATGCACAAACAAAGTTTGTTTGGAACTAAAGAATAAAGAAAGTGTGGTTTCATCTGAACCCGAAAAGTACTCTTTCAAGATAATTATGTGAAGCTCCTTTTTTTGTTTATAATAAACTAAGAAAATTCGTGTATGTATTCTCGGTCAAAATATGGGCACTCTTTCGTTGATCATGAAAATAACAATCGAAAAGAAAATAAGACGAATAGGGTCGCTCTTCAAATACTGATCAAATACTGAATATAGTATGTATTACTCCAGTAATTAGTAAGAAGTTAAGAAGTAATGATTTGACAAATCTACATATGTTTCTCCCTTGCCAATTGGCGCTAGTAGAAGAAATCAAAATCTCCATATTTGTCTGATGAGAAATGCGAAATGAAAACAAAAGAAATAAAGATTTCCCCCAGAGATTATATTTTGTTCCCTGTCTTCCCTTTCACGGAAGAGGAAAGAGATGAGTCGATCAATTCATCGGATCGGGACTGACGGGGCTCGAACCCGCAGCTTCCGCCTTGACAGGGCGGTGCTCTGACCGATTGAACTACAATCCCAGCCATATGCTTGGCATACATAGTCTTATGATTTCAGAAGAGTATTCTATTTGTCGTGTTGCAACAAAAACACAAATTATATAGGAATATCCTATTCACATAGATATGGACTTGAGTGAGAGTGGCATAGATTACTAGTAATCTATGGTTATTTTCTTGTATTTACTATGAAAATAAAAAGGATGGATGAGAAAAAAGGGACTATTTCTCTTTATTTTATACGGATCCGGGATTTCTGTTTCTATTTCTAGAGGACAAATCTTTTAGATCTTCTTCATGGAGCGACAAATTCTTGGGCCGAGCTGGATTTGAACCAGCGTAGACATCTCGCCAACGAATTTACAGTCCGTCCCCATTAACCGCTCGGGCATCGACCCAGGAAGAATGAATTCTAGGTTTATTGATAATTCATGACCAACTTCCTTTTGTAGTCCACTACCCCCAGGGGAAGTCGAATCCCCGTTGCCTCCTTGAAAGAGAGATGTCCTGAACCACTAGACGATGAGGGCATACCCGCCCCGAATGCCATCATACTATGACAATAATATGAATATTTTTTTGAATTGTCAATATTCAATATATATAATTAGAATATATAATTAGATAATTAGAATAAGATGTATGACTAGATCCGAGGAGTCTTTCCTACTTTTATGTTAGGATCCCATAGAATTCTTTGTATTTGATGGTTCGTTCATAAATATTCTATCCTAGAACTCTCTATAATATAAGTATTGAGTATATACTATTATATGATATAGAAATATGATAATATATGATATGTATATGATAATGATATGAAAATCTATTCAATAAAAATAGATTCAAATTAAATATGAAATTACATTTCAATAATGTAAATTATATTCATATTGCATATTTGAATATAACTAATATTCAAATTAGTTACTAATTCAGTACATATGAAAGTATATGTATTGAAAGTATATTTCATATCTTAAAGTATACGTGATAAAGTATTTAGAAAGTATTCTAAATAAATTTCTAAAAAAAATATTTATGTATCATATTTATGCCTTAAAGTCTAAGGTAATATTCAAAAAATAAAGTAGAATTTAAATTTCGTTAAATAATGAAATATAACGAAAACGAAACTAAAGTATAAGATACCTTCAGCTTAGGGAGTTATTAGTCCGACAGAAAAAAGAGTCAAACTCTCATTTCTTTTCTTCAATTTGAACTAATTGCTTTGTTCAGCGTTCAGATGAGTTATGCCTATCACTATCTCAAACTAAGAAAAAAAGATTAAAACATTTTCTTTTTATAATAATTTTGTTCAGGTTACAAATCCCTCATCAAATGATTCAAGAAAAGATCTTGAATATACGTCAGGTCAGATTGGTATATATATATATATATATATCAGTCAAGTGAATCTTGTTCTGATGGAAAAGTCAACAAAGCAAGTAGGTTTAATCTTGAAACAATTCAATGCATCTTTTTCTTTTCTTTTTTATCAAAATATAAATCTGACCTACTTCCTATATAAACTACATAAATCAAACTAATTGTTACATTATGATATACATTATGATATATATATACAATAGACTCATAATGGAAGATGCCTAATTCATGAATTGAAAAAAAAAGCCCTTTTAACTCAGTGGTAGAGTAACACCATGGTAAGGCGTAAGTCATCGGTTCGAATCCGATAAAGGGCTTTTTCCACTAAACTCAAATATGAGTCTTCGTTTTTAAGTGGGGAATAAAAATATTTTTGATATTTCTAAAAAAAAAAAAAGAACGACCACCATTATGATTAGAATGAGTTCTGATTAGGGGGAGTCTTCCCCGTAATGATATAGTCATACTCTTCATATCTCATTATTACCTTATTTTTTTCCTG